ATTCAACATTAAAAGAACAGAATCACGCTCTGTAGGATTTGAACCTACGACATCGGGTTTTGGAGACCCACGTTCTACCGAACTGAACTAAGAGCGCTTTATTATGATGGGAGATACGGATGTCAAGAAAAGGATTCTTTTTGTACCCCCAATACATCTTGTATGTATAGTATCATAAAATGGTAGATTGTGTCCAATTTTAATCGATCTCAATTGACCCCTCGTTACTGTCCATAGGAGAAGTGATAAGTAGGGATGACAGGATTTGAACCCGTGACATTTTGTACCCAAAACAAACGCGCTACCAAGCTGCGCTACATCCCTTTCATTTGTTGTACAGTGCCATTGTGGGGAATCCATGTTTTGTTTTCCACATCACAATTTCCTCTATCTAAATAGAATTTATTTTGCCATTTCTTCTTTTTGGTTTTTTGGTTTCATTCTCATAAAGAATTATATACATACCTAACGTATAAACATATAAAGGAATGGATATTTATCAGTAGTGCTCAGGAAGGAGGGTTCATCTTTTTCTGTTTTAGGGACAGGTAGATTTCATCTACCGGATCGTTGTATATATCCATTTTGGTTAGAGATTCCCCGTACAAATGATCTTTAACTACATATGCATCTGATCATATATGTATTACAATATACAATAAAGTCAATAAAGTTAAAGAAAAAGAAGGAGGATTTTCAATGCGAGATATAAAAACATATCTCTCCACGGCACCTGTGCTAACTACTCTATGGTTCGGGTCTTTGGCGGGTCTATTGATAGAGATCAATCGTTTATTCCCAGATGCGTTGACATTCCCCTTTTTTTCATTCTAGTTATTGACATGGGAAGGGATCAAGAAGATTAGAGATACAATAAATTCTCTGTGACTAACCCCCCTTTTTTTTTCAGTTCTTTAGGATAGGAAAGAAAGAGTAAAGAATAAAAGTGGATTGAATCTCATCGAAACTCGGGTTCGGGTTAATATAGGGAGAACAGAAATGGAAATGTGGGTCGAGGGCAGGCTGTTCAAGATCATACAAGATACTAAATGAAATACTGGGGTTGGGAATAATTGATAGTTAGAAATATTTGTATTACTTAATAATTTGATTACTCTATTGATTGCAACGAAATCTTTCATAATTGAATTGGATTTCGAGTTAGCGACTTCTCGTCTATTTATTTTTCATTCCTTTCTTCTTCGCTTCGGTTCGAATCGAAAATAGAAGAATTGAGTGAATTCAAAATCCAAAGGAGGTTCATGGCTAAGGGTAAAGATGTCAGAGTAGTAGTTATTTTGGAATGTACCAGTTGTGTCCGAAATGGTTTGAATAAAGAATCGCGGGGCATTTCCAGATATATTACTCAAAAGAATCGACACAATACACCTAGTCAATTGGACTTGAAAAAATTCTGCCCTTATTGTTACAAACATACGATTCATGGGGAGATAAAGAAATAAATCGAACGGAACGCGTGTGCCACTCTTCCAAGGAAGAGGAAGAAATTACATATACATATATAATATATACAAATTCAGTCCTATTTTGGTCGGATCCGAAATGAATGAAGAAATAGGATTTTAGAAATAAGAAATAAACCATGGATAAATCCAAGCGGCCCTTTCATAAATCCAAGCGATCTTTTCATAGGCGTTTGCCCCCAATTGGATCGGGGGATCGAATTGATTATAGAAACATGAGTTTAATTAATCAATTTATTAGTGAACAAGGAAAAATATTATCTAGACGAGTGAATAGATTAACCTTGAAACAACAACGATTAATTACTATTGCTATAAAACAAGCTCGTATTTTATCTTCGTTACCTTTTCTTAATAATGAGAAACAGTTTGAGAGAACCGGGTCGATCCCTAGAACTACTGGTCCTAGAACCAGAAATAAATAAGCCTATTCCTCAATCGAATCAAAACTCTAATTCGAACTCAGATTGAAGTTTTGTTCGAAAAAGCCGAGAGATTGTCGCGCCGTAATGTAATAATAAAAAAAAGAATGGGGGAAGAATAAATCTTTTTTTTTATTGAAACGTGTTCGTTCATTCCTACTACTTATCTTATCATACGAATTTCTACTATACCCTCCCGGAGTTCATTCTCCGGGGAACTCCGTTTAAAGTATTCCAGTGAATTCCTTCCAATCTCCTTATTTGATGATCGCATTGGAAATCGTGTCAAGACAATTCCTATTTGATATGGCTATTTGTGCAGGTATTTTACGATTAAGAAGCAACTGCCTCTTGTACAGATCAAGTATTAATCGACTATAACTATGGGATCCCCTATTCTCACGAGTTACTGCATTTATCCGAGTGATCCACAAACGACGAAAACTTCTCTTTCGCCTGCCTCTATCCCGATGAGTGGAAACCAAAGCTCTCATTTTCTGTTGAGTAGTAGTTCGAGTAAGTCTTGAATGAGCCCCTCGAAAGGTTGCTGCAAATAAACGAATTTTTGTTCTACGTCTCCGAGCTATATATCTTCGTCTAACTCTGGTCATTGAATCAAAAGAAACTTTGATGAATAACTAATTGATTTCTTTTCTTTCAGTCATTCTTTTCCCCTCTCCTGGTTTATTAATAACAAAACGGATTCTTCCGATGTATAAAATTAAAATAAAAATTCCAATGGCTTTTGCTACTATAACCTTCCCAACCACGATTTTTTTATTTCTTCCAGGCATTTCACCTCAAAAAAAAAAAAAAAGAAATTGTACCGATATTAGATATAAAATAAATCGTAAATGGACAAATAGTGGCTTCCATCGTTTCTATGGTTACTTCTTAAACGGCGAGGTCCTCTCTATACACCGGAGCCCCTTTCCTCATTTAATCAATGTTATTGGTAACTTGTACAGTTCACGCTCTTTGGCTCTACCGATGAATTATCGAGTAATAGGTCTTTTTTCAATGGGATCTATCCATACAGTGACGGCATTTAATTATGAAGGTTGAATAGGTAGCTGACCCTGTTAGTCCGTTCTTGCAAGAGTAGGAGCATAATCTTTCTGCTTCTTAAATATCATCCCCCCGCTTAATGGATAACCATTTGCTACCAATGGGAATTGCTTTTCATCTCAAATCGAGGTGATTGGATTTGCACCAATGGAAACCATAAATTCCATACAAATAGAGGTATACGAGAGATCTTTATTTTTCGATAGTGAATGGAGTTCTTCCATTCTATTCATTGGTACGAGTCATTGATACTGTAAAAATCGTCTCATTTGTTCTAGCTCATGATCCGAACGAGTCGCACATACACCCTAGTACATGTTCCTCGACGCTGAGGACATCCTCGAAGAGCGGGGGATTTCGTGACATTTCTGATTGGCTGTCTTGTGTTTCTAATAAGTTGTTTAATAGTTGGCATGCTGAATCATATACAGAATGGGCTGGTTTAGATCGATCCTAACCGGATGATTATGAATTACTTCCATTTCATATTTTACCCAGGTAAGAAGATAAAAGATCAAATAAGGGTTCATTCAAATTATGATTCGAAATGGAATCAAAGATTTATGCGAAATCCCCGGTATTTTCGATCGCTACAAGATCAACAATGCCATAATCTTGGGCTTCTGTTGCTGACATAAAAACATCCCTTTCCATGTCTTCGGATACAACCCATAAAGGATTGCCCGTTCTTTGTACATAAACCCTTGTGAGGGTTTCGCGGAGTTTCAGTAGTTCTTCCGCTTCCAGGATAAACTCTCCTGTGGGTGCCTCATAAAAAGAACTAGCAGGTTGATGGATCATAACCCTGATGATATAACATAATGAACGATTCCTCTATCTCGCATGATTGGGCGAAGGGAAGGGATAAAGAATAACAAGCAGGGAGAAAAAGATAGAATTGAACAACCGTACAGGCATCTTTTGTGCATACGGCTCTGTAATGGAATTTTTTTTTCTCTTTTTTCATCGAAGAAAGAGACAAGTCGAATCTATCAGACCCAGATCGTTGAATGATCCATTTACCATCCTTCCTTTCGGAGTAATCAAAAAATACTATGATGGTTCCGTTGCTTTATATATTTATCTCGTCTGTGATTCAGCAATCCCAAAGTTTCTTTCTGATCCGATCAAATAAAAATAAGTAAAAAATGATCTTTTTTTTTTTATTTTCACACTCTTTCATAACATAAATATTGGAAAGAGACTTCTGATGTGGAAGCAAAAAGGTTTGTGACGCTGAAATGGACCCCGATACATAAGATCAAGTCAGAAATAACCTTTCTTTCATACTACTATCTCGATACATAATCTCGTATTATGAAAAAATAATAATAGTTTGCTCATATCGAACTTGAAATGCCATGCTATTATTACTTAATATTATTATTATTTTATTCATATTCCATATGACGAAGGCATAGTCTTTTTTTCTCTCAAATAAAAAAACTCATTGGCGCCAAGCGTGAGGGAATGCTAGACGTTTGGTAATTTCTCCTCCAACCAGGATGAAAGATCCCATTGAAGCGGCTAATCCCATGCATATTGTATGTACATCTGGTGGCACAAATTGCATAGTATCATAAATAGCTATTCCTGGGATTACCCATCCGCCGGGAGAATTTATAAACAAATACAGATCCCTGGTATCATCCTCTATACTGAGATATACCATGAGACCAACAAGTTGATTCGAGATCTCGCTATCAACTTCTTGGCCTAAAAAAAGTAATCTTTCTCGATGAAGTCGGTTGATTAGGACAAAATTCTATTCCTTAGGAACCGTACACGCACCTTTGGGTGCATACGGTTCAAAAAATCAAAATTGAGAAAAAAAAAAAAAAGAAATTGTCGATTCCAGCCCTATTTCTTTTTTCGTAGCGGGCTTTTTCTTCCATTTTTTAAGAAACATGAGTTTTGACTTGCTTCCCTATAAAATAAAAAAAGAATTCACTGAACTTATCGAGCTAACCCCTCATTGATGTATTGTTTCATCGAGATCTAAATCACGATGTAATTTTCTTGTTCCCGAATGGGCCTCTTCCACTCTTTTAGGTTTATGCTCTACTCCGGGTAAAGATCTGCCCGAATTCGATTTGCACATATAGGACAAATGATCCCAGTACCGCTTCTTTTTGCTATGACTTCTTTTTTTTTTTTCAATTTGTTTCATTTTCATGCCTTCCACAAAATATTCGATGTATTCATCATATTATTCCATTAATTGGCAATTTGAGATCACTCATATGGTATAAAGGAATCATTTCTGATAGGGTGGTAATCATACATGGATTACCTTGGTATTTTCTGAACGGAGCCTGTATACTTCATTTTATTGGTCCAAGCCAACCATAAATTCTTTTAATTGAGAATATTGATCCTCCAACCAAATAAATTGATCTAATTGCACTTCACGCTTCGAATTATTGATGGTTCAATCAATCTTTCTTGGGCGAAACAGAGGATATCTCGATCGGGGGAGAGAACGGGGAAATCCCATATGACCCAATATGTCTGACAAGTCACACTATACGTCAACCCAAACTGCATCTTCCTCTCCAGGACTCCGAAAAGGTACTTTTGGAACACCAATGGGCATTAAATGAAAGAAAAATTAAGTATTCTTTTTCACTTTGATGTGGAAACGTAACAAACAATGGTTTATTGTCTTCATAATATTGTCGTTTATCGTATTTTATCGATAGATTGGAAGATTCATAGAGGAAGACGGAATAAAGGAAAATTCTTACGAACGGATCGTTCGAATGAGAAACAAGTATCTATACATTCGCTCACAAAAAATAGGATTAATCCCCCCATTGCGTATTGGTACTTATTGGGTATAGAATAGATCTGCTTCTCTTTGTTCCTACGAACAGAATTGTTCAATTATTACTAACGGAACAGAATAAATATTAACCCTTGTTTCGAGATAATCCAATGAAAAGGTGAGGTCCATAGCATAGTTATTTCCAATGTGATAAAGTTACATAGTATCTATTTTTTCTTTGAGAAAGGGGTATTTCCATGGGTTTGCCTTGGTATCGTGTTCATACCGTCGTATTGAATGATCCCGGTCGGCTGCTTTCTGTCCATATAATGCATACAGCTCTAGTTTCCGGTTGGGCCGGTTCGATGGCTCTATACGAATTAGCAGTTTTTGATCCTTCTGACCCCGTTCTTGATCCAATGTGGAGACAGGGTATGTTCGTTATACCCTTCATGACTCGTTTAGGAATAAACAATTCATGGGGCGGTTGGAGTATTACAGGAGGAACTATAACGAATCCGGGTATTTGGAGTTACGAAGGTGTGGCCGGGGCACATATTGTGTTTTCTGGCTTGTGCTTCTTAGCGGCTATCTGGCATTGGGTGTATTGGGACCTAGAAATATTCTGTGATGAACGTACGGGAAAACCCTCTTTGGATTTGCCCAAGATTTTTGGAATTCATTTATTTCTCTCAGGGGTGGCTTGCTTTGGGTTTGGCGCATTTCATGTAACAGGCTTGTATGGTCCTGGAATATGGGTATCCGATCCTTATGGCCTAACCGGAAAAGTACAATCTGTAAATCCAGCGTGGGGTGCGGAAGGTTTTGATCCCTTTGTTCCGGGAGGAATAGCCTCTCATCATATTGCAGCAGGTACATTGGGTATATTAGCAGGTCTATTCCATCTTAGTGTCCGCCCACCCCAACGTCTATACAAAGGATTACGTATGGGCAATATTGAAACTGTCCTTTCCAGTAGTATCGCTGCTGTCTTTTTTGCAGCTTTCGTTGTTGCTGGAACTATGTGGTATGGTTCAGCAACTACCCCGATCGAATTATTTGGTCCCACTCGTTATCAGTGGGATCAGGGATACTTCCAGCAAGAAATATATCGAAGAGTTGGCGCCAGTCTAGCCGAAAATCTGAGTTTATCGGAAGCTTGGTCTAAAATTCCCGAAAAATTAGCTTTTTATGATTACATCGGTAATAATCCGGCGAAAGGTGGATTATTCCGGGCAGGCTCAATGGACAACGGGGATGGGATAGCTGTTGGATGGTTAGGACACCCTATCTTTAGAGATAAAGAAGGGCATGAACTTTTTGTACGCCGTATGCCTACTTTTTTTGAAACATTTCCAGTAGTTTTGGTGGACGGAGACGGAATTGTGAGAGCCGATGTTCCTTTTAGAAGGGCAGAATCGAAGTATAGTGTCGAACAAGTGGGTGTAACTGTTGAGTTCTATGGTGGCGAACTCAATGGAGTCAGCTATAGCGATCCTGCTACTGTGAAAAAATATGCTAGACGTGCCCAATTGGGTGAAATTTTTGAATTAGATCGTGCTACTTTGAAATCCGATGGTGTTTTTCGGAGCAGTCCAAGGGGTTGGTTCACTTTTGGACATGCTACGTTTGCTTTGCTCTTCTTTTTCGGACACATTTGGCATGGCGCTCGAACCTTGTTCAGAGATGTTTTTGCTGGGATTGACCCAGATTTGGATGCTCAAGTGGAATTTGGAGCATTCCAAAAACTTGGAGATCCAACTACAAGGAGACAGGTAGTCTGATACAACATTGCTCCGGTATCTTTCGCCTCTATATTTGATTTTTTTGATTTGACATAAGGTACCGTAGAAATATTGATTTGAATCATCGCCTTTCTTTGCTCTTGTCCTTTCTTTATCTGGGAAATAATCCTAAATGAACAGGTGTGGAAGCTATAATTGTAAACAACGATCGAATCTATGGAAGCATTGGTTTATACATTCCTCTTAGTCTCGACTTTAGGGATAATCTTTTTCGCTATATTTTTTCGAGAACCGCCTAAGGTCCCGACTAAAAAGATGAAATGATTTTTCATTATCTTAATTGAAGTAATGAGTCCCCCATATGGGGGACTCATTACTTCAATTAGTCTCCGTGTTCCTCGAATGGATCTCTTAGTTGTTGAGAGGGTTGCCCAAAAGCGGTATATAAGGCGTACCCTGTAAAGCTTACAAGTGAACCAGATATGGAGATGGCGACTAAGGTTGCTGTTTCCATTATTAGAGAATTTCAAGACCACGATGGATCTATGCTACGATAAGATCGTTTATTTACAACGGAATAGTATACAAAGTCAACAGATCTCAACCAATGCAATAGTATTTATGGCTACACAAACCGTTGAGGGTAGTGCTAGATCTGGGCCAAGACGAACTATTACAGGGGATTTATTGAAACCATTGAATTCAGAATATGGTAAAGTGGCTCCTGGATGGGGAACCACCCCATTTATGGGTGTCGCAATGGCTCTATTTGCGATATTCCTATCTATTATTTTAGAGATTTATAATTCTTCCGTTTTACTGGATGGAATTTCAATGAATTAGGTCCATAAGAACCAGAAGCCCTAGCTTTTCAATCAAAAATGAATCACTTAGGACTCAGATTTATAGTCCATTCTGGTAGTTTGACCGTGGAATTCCGTTGTTTCGGTATTTCCGGAATATGAGTGTGCGACTTGTTATAATTGATCCTATTGATAGTACAGAGAATGGGTCTGTCATCTCTACAGAGATGGTTCTGCCTCGTCGGATATTCATCCTAGTATCTGGAGCACGGAATATATGGAATAGATCAAGAAATATTTGAACTATGATTCATACCTACTATTCAGACCTCGTGACTGGACTTCAAAAAATTTTCAAACAAAGAGGTATTTGATAAATTGAACGATTTTTCTTCCTTTAGAATCATGCTTATTTTGACCGAAGGACAAATCTTTCTCTGGATTTTTAGTCATTACATCTATGAATAAGTGATGATCAAATAGTTCTTACTCATAGAACCCTTGGTCTTAGTTTTTAGGTTTTATTGAATCATCGTGGTTCTAGTATGAATCTGAGGTTTCAATCGATTCATAGGGTCTCAACAAGAGAATTCCTATCAAAAAAAAAAATAGTAAACAATAGTCAATCTGCATTACGCACAAACAAAAACAACAAATCAAATAACAAATAAATAGGGGAATAGAAGATTCAAGAGGCCTGTAACGATCAACATAAAGACAGATGAGCTAACTTGATATTTTGGCATTCTCATCACAACAAAGAAGAGAGTTCGGATTTTGGTTCCTTCGTATGCTTCAGAGACGATTGAATCAAGTGGATAAATAAGAAATTTCAAATTTTCTATTACATATCCATTGTAATCAGTATTTGGGTGTTTCTGCTTGAGCCGTACGAGATGAAATTCTCATATACGGTTCTCAGAGGGGGAGTCCCCTTGGTTTACCTATCTCAATAAAGTATACGATTGGTTCGAGGAGCGTCTCGAGATTCAGGCGATTGCAGATGATATAACTAGTAAATATGTTCCTCCTCATGTCAATATATTTTATTGTCTAGGAGGGATCACACTTACTTGTTTTTTAGTACAAGTAGCTACGGGTTTTGCTATGACTTTTTACTATCGTCCGACCGTTACGGAGGCTTTTGCCTCTGTTCAATACATAATGACTGAAGCCAACTTTGGTTGGTTAATCCGATCAGTTCATCGATGGTCAGCAAGTATGATGGTCCTAATGATGATCCTACACGTATTTCGTGTGTATCTCACGGGCGGATTTAAAAAACCTCGCGAATTGACTTGGGTTACGGGTGTGGTTCTGGCTGTATTGACTGCATCGTTTGGTGTAACTGGTTATTCCTTACCCCGGGACCAAATCGGTTATTGGGCAGTAAAAATCGTGACAGGCGTACCTGAAGCTATTCCCGTAATAGGATCACCTTTAGTAGAGTTATTGCGTGGAAGTGCTAGTGTGGGTCAATCTACTTTGACCCGTTTTTATAGTTTACACACTTTTGTATTACCTCTTCTTACTGCCGTATTTATGTTAATGCATTTTCCAATGATACGTAAGCAAGGTATTTCAGGTCCTTTATAGAGAAGACAGATCATAGATATTTGTAATCGATCATATATAATTTCGGGGAGGAACAGTAGTGTTTTATTGCTACAAATATGGATTATTGAAAAGAATAAGACATCTTTTTGGATAT